CTCCTATACAAAAACTAGCAAGACCCACTCCATTGGTAATCCCATCAATGACACCCTTATCGAAAAACTCCGTTAGTTCGGTTAATCCTCTTATACCCAGGATAAAGACTCTACTATAGAAAATATCTATATAACCGCGATTATATGACCAACTGTATATCTTTTTTTTTACTTGATAAAAAAAGTTCTTTTTGGGACTTCCTTTGTAAAAGGAATTTTGTAAATCCAAATTCTGAAAAAAAGAATAAGCAGATCCATAGAAAATATATGCTATGAATAAACCGAGGATAGCTAGACTTACAGAAGATATTGCATTAGTAATAAATTCATATGAATTTATAGGAAAGTTGGAACTTTCCTGAGTAAAGTTTATTGAGGGAATTAACCACTTTGATAATATGGTTAACCTCACTATTCCATTATCCATTGTTCGATTATCAAAAGGGATTCCTATGAATCCAATGAAGAAAGTAAAAAGCAGTAATATAAGAAGAGGAAATAACATAGTATTTCCCGTTTCATGCGGATAGGTAAAAACATTTTTAGATCCAAAGGAAGTACTAAAAGATCCTGTCCTATTTCTTGTATTACCTTGACCTTTGGATATGGATATATTTTGTGAAAAAAAAGAAACTTCACTCTTCGTTGTTGATAAAACGAAATCCTTATTCACTCCTTTGGGTATCCTATTTCCCCATAAAGATATTGAATACAAGGAACCTTCTTTAGTGCTACTATAATTTTGAAAATGAAAACGAAAATACCCGTCAAACGTAAGTAAATATATGCGAAACATATAAAAGGCAGTTAACCCGGCAGTAAAGGAAGCTATTATTCCAAAAAAGGGCGAATACAACCAACTATTACTAAGGATTTCATCTTTGGACCAGAAGCAAGCAAGAGGCGGAATACCACAAATAGAAAGCGTACCCCATAAAAAAGTGGTTCTTGTAATTGGAATGTATTTTCTTAAACCACCCATAAGAGCCATATTCTGACTTTTATCTGGTGAATATCCAACAAGCGGTTCCATTGAATGAATAATGGATCCGGATCCCAAGAACAATAAAGCTTTTGAATAAGCATGAGTGATCAAATGGAATAAAGCAGCTTGATAAGAACCTATACCTAGAGCTAACATCATATAACCCAATTGAGACATTGTAGAATAGGCTAAAGTTCTTTTAATATCTGTCTGAGCAAGAGCTAAAGTAGCTCCTAAGAAGAGTGTTATTGTACCTACTAAAGAAATGAAACTCATTATCAAAGGTAGAGATATGAAAAGAGGGAGAAGACGAGCTAGAAGAAAAATCCCCGCAGCAACCATAGTTGCTGCGTGTATAAGAGCCGAAATGGGAGTGGGTCCCTCCATTGCATCGGGTAACCATACATGAAGAGGGAATTGTGCGGATTTTGCAACTGCACCAAGGAATAATAAAAAAGCACATAAAGTAGTAAGTAAAGAGGTCGTCCCATTATTTGGAATCCAGTTATTAGCTATTTGGAACAAATCCCTAAATTCTAAACTACCTGTTATCCAAAAAAAACCTAAAATTCCTAATAAAAGACCAAAATCCCCTATACGATTAGTTACAAAAGCTTTTTGACAAGCGCTCGCTGCGATTGGTCGTGTAAACCAAAAGCCTATCAATAAATAGGAACACATTCCCACAAGTTCCCAAAAAAAATAAATTTGTATCAAATTGGAACTAGTAACCAATCCCAACATTGAAATATTGAAAAAACTTATATAAATAAAAAATCTCAAATATCCTTCATCATGAGACATATAACCATCACTATAAATAAGAACCAGGATTCCTACAGTAGTAATTAGCATTAACATAATCGAAGTAAGCGGGTCAATCAAGTATCCAAATTCTAAGGAAAAATCATTATTGATGGTCCAAGACCATAGATATTGATAGATAGAACTTCCATTTATTTGTTGAATAGACAATTGAACTGAGAATACCATAGCTATACTTAAGAGTAAAACACTAGGAAAAGCCCATATGCGACGAAAATTTTTTGTTGCTATCGGAATAAGAAAAAGGCCAAACCCCATTGCCATAATAACTGGAAGTGGGAGAAGAGGAATTACCCAAGCATATTGATATATATGTTCCATAAGAAAAGAAATTACAATTTTTACTTGAAATTTTTACTTCAATTTTTTATAAAAAAAATTGTTTCTGATTCACCAAACCTATTCTTATCTCTTTCTGAAGGAATAAATAATAAGTAAAAAGAATAAGAAAAAATACTGGAATTCTTAATTTTTGAAAATTTATATCATTGAAATAATCCAAAATTAAGAATGGGTTTAGTTGGTTAAATTAAAAAAGTTAATCAACTAACTTCGTTACCTAGTTATTACCTAAATAAGGATATTTATGAAAAAAAAAGCGGAATCATTTAACTTTCTATTCATTTTTAAATTTCTTTAAAACAAAGATGAAGGAGCTCTCTTGTTTAGAGAACTGAAATCCTAATTACTATAATTACCTAAGTTTTATAATGTCTTGTTTAAAAGACTCAGTATTTTTTGTTTTTTAATTAGAATTCCATTATGGAATACCATTCTTAACTTAATTAAATAAATTAAATATTTGCATTTTCCGTTCTTTTTACCCCCTCGTATTATATGGGGGATAGACTTCCGTACCATATATATGGAGTATCCTTGATATATAAATATATAGATAAATAGATTTAAATGGAAAACCTTTCTATATATTCTATATTATTAAAACAAAGTATAAAATATATACGGAAAAAATGCTAACAAATTCTTGTCTTATCCGCATTATACAAAACAAAATGAAGGAAAAAATAATTCAGAATTTAAATATCTTTCAGTATCTAAGTATAAATACTAAGAAGAAATACTAAGAAAAAGAAGAAAGAAGGATTGATTTGTGGCAATAGATGTCTTTCACATACAATTAGAAAAAAGTAATTTCCTTTTTGAATGGCAGTTCCAAAAAAACGTACTTCAATGTCAAAAAAGCGTATTCGTAAAAATATTTGGAAAAATAAGACTTATTTTTCCATAGTACAATCTTATTGTTTAGCAAAATCAAGATCATTTTCCAGCGGCAACGAGCATCCAAAACCAAAGGGTTTTTCTGGGAAACAAACAAACAAATAATCTGATTTTGGAATAATATGAATTGACCTATCAAAAAACAATTCCAATTATTTAATATGAATAATTTGGATTAATTAATGAATGTACTTTTATGTGTCGAATTCCTCGGTACAATATTCTTAGAACAAACCCCTCCGATATATAGAATAAAAGTTTTTGGTATACTATGTGCTAAGTATTTTTTTCCTATCAATGAACTTTTCATAAAAGAATCCTCATAATAAAATATGAGAATTCTTTTATGAAAAGTGAAGTATTCTTGCAATAGGATTTAAAATTTCCACCTATCTTATCCAAAATCATTGCTTTAAGGTTGGTAAATCCTATTAATAAGAGCATAAAAGCTTTCATTCTAGAAATTTTGTAAAAATAAAAAAGGGTTTCTATTTAATGATGAAATTAAAATGCATAAATAGAAAAGAGTTTTTGGATTTTGTCCATTGTATCGAAAGAATTTTAAAAATTGAAACGAGAAACTAATTAAAAAAAATTTCTTCTATATTCCAAATTCCAACTTAGAAAAAAGCAGTTCCAACTCTTTCAAGCAGTGTTTCTATTAGGCAAAGCAAGAGTTTATTGTAAAAAAATCGCAATGATACTACCAAACGAAGTCTATTTTAATGAAGACTTTAATGTTCCTAAATTTTATGGACTTTCCCAATCTGGACGGTTCGTGAGATAATAACTATTATTCTTTTAAGTTACCTATTATTTGAAGTTAGCCGCCATGGTGAAATTGGTAGACACGCTGCTCTTAGGAAGCAGTGCTCAAGCATCTCGGTTCGAATCCGAGTGGCGGCATTCTTGAAAAAGAATACAATAGATTATAAAATGGATTCAATTCGAAATTTACAATTTTGTAATGGGACCTTCCCCTTATGCTATTTGCAACTTTAGAACATATACTAACTCATATTTCTTTCTCAACCATTTCAATTGTGATTACGATTCATTTGAGAGCCTTATTAGTTCGTGAACTTGGGGGATTACGTGATTCGTCAGAAAAAGGAATGATAGCTACTTTTTTCTCTATAACAGGATTCCTAGTTTCTCGTTGGGTTTCTTCGGGACATTTTCCATTAAGTAATTTATATGAGTCATTGATTTTCCTTTCCTGGGCTCTGTATATTCTTCATACGATTCCTAAGGTACAGAACTCTAAAAATGATTTAAGCACAATAACTATGCCAAGTACTATTTTAACGCAAGGCTTTGCCACGTCAGGTCTTTTAACTGAAATGCATCAATCCACAATACTAGTACCCGCTCTACAATCTCAGTGGTTAATGATGCATGTCAGTATGATGTTACTAAGCTATGCAACTCTTTTGTGTGGATCTTTATTATCCGCCGCTATTCTAATCATTAGATTTCGAAATAATTTCTATTTCTTTTCTAAAAAGAATAAAAATGTTTTAAATAAAACATTTTTATTTAGTAAGATGGAATATTTCTATGCAAAAAGAAGTTATTTAAAAAGCACCTCTGTTCCTTCATTTCCAAATTATTACAAATATCAATTAACTGAGCGTTTGGATTCTTGGAGTTATCGTGTGATTAGCCTAGGATTTACTCTTTTAACCATAGGTATTCTTTGTGGAGCAGTATGGGCTAATGAGGCGTGGGGATCCTATTGGAATTGGGATCCTAAAGAAACTTGGGCTTTTATTACTTGGACCATATTCGCAATTTATTTACATAGTAGAACAAATCAAAATTGGAAGGGTACGAATTCTGCACTTGTAGCTTCGATAGGATTTCTTATAATTTGGATCTGCTATTTCGGTATCAATCTATTAGGAATAGGTTTACATAGTTATGGTTCGTTTACATTAACACCTAACTGATTACATAAAATAAAACCTTCATTTCATTAAGGTTTTTACTTTTTCGGTTTATTTGAGAACCCCTTGAGCGCCTTCTCAAAGGGTTCTCAAAAATGCGAGATAGATCTAATTATACTTTTTTATTTTTTTCTCCTTTAATAGAGCGGGCTAGTTAAAAAAACCTATTTAGGATAATAATTGGATAAGAGAGCTTCTACCCTGTCAACGGATAGGGAGAGAACAAAATCTGGATAAATACCAATTCCTATTACTGGTAAAAAGATACAGATTAAAAGAAAGAGTTCTCGTGGTCCAGAATCCATAAAATTTGCGTTTGGAACATTAAATAGTTTGTATCCATAGAACATCTGGCGTAACATAGATAATAAATAAATAGGAGTTAATATCATTCCAACTGCCATTACAAAAGTAATTAGCGTTTTTGGCATTAACAGAAATTTTGGACTAGTAATTAGTCCAAAAAATACTAATAATTCTGCGACAAAACCGCTCATTCCTGGTAATGCAAGAGAAGCCATTGAAAAGCTACTAAACATGGTAAAAATTTTCGGTATTAGAATAGATATCCCCCCCAGTTCTTCGAGATAAACAAGACGCATTCTATCACAAGCCGTTCCTGCCAAGAAAAAAAGTGTAGCGCCAATAAATCCGTGGGATAATATTTGTAAAATAGCTCCATTGAGTCCAATGTTGGTTATGGAACCAATTCCTATAATTATGAAACCCATGTGAGATACAGAAGAATAGGCTATTCTTTTTTTGAAATTTCGTTGACCAAGAGAAGTTGAAGCTGCATAGATTATTTGGATCGCTCCTATTATTACCAACCAGGGCGAAAATAGATAATGAGCATGAGGTAACAATTCCATGTTGATACGAATCAACCCATATGCTCCCATCTTTAATAGGATTCCCGCTAAAAGCATACACGTACTATAATGCGCTTCCCCGTGGGTATCTGGTAACCACGTATGGAGGGGTATAATCGGCAATTTGACAGCATAAGCAATAAGGAAGCCAAAATATAAAAGTATTTCCAAGGTTGCAGGGTATGATTGATTAATTAATCTTTCCAAATCTAATCCCGATTCGTTGGAACCGTACAAGCCCATACCCAGAACTCCGATTAAGAAAAAAATAGAACCGCCTGCAGTATACAAAATAAACTTTGTAGCTGAATATAGACGCCTCTTTCCCCCCCACATGGATAAAAGTAAGTACACAGGAATTAATTCTAACTCCCACATGATAAAAAAAAGTAAAAGGTCTCGCGAAGAAAATAATCCTATTTGACCACTATACATTGCTAGCATCAGGAAATAGAATAATCGAGAATTCCGGGTAACTGGCCAAGCAGCTAAAGTAGCTAAAGTAGTGATAAATCCTGTCAATAAAATGGATCCTAATGAAAGTCCATCAATTCCCAATCTCCAGTGGAAATCGAAGACATCTATCCATTTAGAATCCTCTTTTAATTGGATTAAGGGATCCTCCAGTTGGAAATGATAACAGAATGCATAAGTCATTAGAAGGAATTCTAATAAACAAATAGATATAGTATACCACCTAACGATTTTGTTTCCCCTATGAGGTAAAAAGAAAATTAATGAACCTGCAAATATCGGCAAAACTACAAGTATTGTTAACCAAGGAAAATAACTCATGATAAAGTGATAGTGATAAAGATAAGATACGTTTTGCCCACAAAAGCCCGTGCTCGATTATTTCGAGCACAGGCTTCTTCGGTAAAGAGGAATCAGACGATTCAAGTGGAGTTTTTTGTAACGTATCAATAAGATAGAGCCATGCTACGGGTTGTTTCAGGCCCTAAATAAACGCGGACGCTTAAAAAATCTGTCGGACAGGCGGATTCGCATCTCTTACAACCCACACAATCTTCGGTTCTCGGCGCGGAAGCAATTTGCTTGGCTTTACAGCCATCCCAGGGTATCATTTCTAATACGTCTGTTGGACAAGCTCGTACACATTGAGTGCATCCTATACATGTATCATAAATTTTTACAGAATGTGACATTGGATCTATAAATTTTTCTTTTCAACATAAAATTTTTCCGATCTGGTAAATTAGTACTGTATGAGTCATATGTATTGTAGACACCAGACGAAGCAATGGTTTGTCCAAACTTCAAAAAAAATAATAATCTATTTTTTAATTTGTTTGTGAGAAAGCGTGAAAAGAGCCAAGAGACTTAAATTTTGGACTTCAACAATCATAATTATACGAATTTAGAATTCGCCAATAAATTGGCTATCGTCTTTTCAATATAAATTATTGCAATATTCAAATTGCAATATCAATGAATTACAAAAATTCATTTAAGTAAAAAAGAATACTATGCAATAACCTACTAAAAAAAGGATATTCTCAAATAATAATAAGAAAATCGTATTCGATTTCTATTCATCTTACATATTAGAGATTATTATTATATGTACTCCTTTGTTTAGAGTATTCTATGTCTAATTATTCAAGAAATTAGATTGATTGATACGAGTTGATTTCCTATTACGATGGATGGAAGAAAGAATGGATAGTCCAATAGCGGCTTCAGCAGCCGCAAGGGCTATAACAAAAATTGCGAAAATGTCTCCTTTTAATTGGCGACTATCAAATAGATCAGAAAATGTTACGAGATTTAGATTAATTGAATTCAGTATAAGTTCAAGACATATTAGAGCTCTAACCATGTTTCGGCTTGTGATCAATCCATAGATACCAATCGAAAATAAATAGACACTCAAAAAAAGTACATGCTCAAACATCATTAACGAACTCCTTATCAATCTCGATTCATTTCAATATGAGGACAAGAATTGAATCGATTCAATTAATTACAATAAAACAATTACACAACAAAAGAGAAAAGAAGGTATTTGTTGGCAGTAGATGGGTTTTACTAAATCAAAATTGTGATTCTTTAGTTATTTTTTTTAGATTTGTAATTCTTATAATTTTTACTTTTTCTAAGTTTTCTTATTGCCGAGCCATAGTAATAGCACCTATTAAAGAAACTAGAAGAATTATGGAAATGAGTTCAAACGGAAGATAAAAATCGGTTGCTAAATGAATCCCAATTTGTTGAACATTATTTATGAGACCCTGCTCTACTATTTGGTTGGATCTTGTAGTCCAAAGAATTCCATACCATGACGTATCTGGGATAGTAGTCATTAGTGAAAAAACAATAGTTATACAAACGAGTGAAGTGAACCCATCTCCAATAGTCCAATAATTCTTGTCTTTAGACCATTCTGAACCATTTACGAACATTACAGCGAATATGATCAAGACATTTATGGCTCCTACATAAATAAGAAGTTGTGCGACAGCTACAAAGTAGGAATTCAATAAAAAATAGAATAAGGATATACAAACAAGAACTAATCCCAGCGAAAAGGCAGAATAAATGGGGTTGGTAAGTAATACTACTCCTAGACCCCCTAGTAGAAGAACAAATCCCAAAAATAGCACAAGAATCTCGTGTATTGGTCCGGGTAAATCCATTATGGATAAAAAGAAATTAATAGTATAAAATTTTTCATGAATTGACTAAAACTAAAGGATTCAAGGGAGGAAAAAGGGAATAGGATATTTTTTTGTGTATAAGCTGTATAGTTAGAAATTCTATCACGAAAATCTAGTATGATTTAAAATAAGAAATAATTTGCAATAAAATAAGCGGTAGTTATTAGTTTTTCTTTATAGTTAGTAAAGAATTGTTCGATTTTTATAACAAAAAATAAAAAATCCTAGTTTAGTAATCAGTAATCGTTCTTGAATTTGAAGATAAATCTTCGTCTATTTGACTTTCAGCCGAATTTCGAATTGTTTGAATTGTGTAATCTCCCATTATGGAGATTGGTAACCGGCTTAAAGCAATTTGATTATAATTTAATTCATGCCGATCATAAGTAGACAGTTCATATTCTTCCGTCATTGATAAACAGCTTGTCGGACAGTATTCAACACAATTACCACAAAATATACAAACTCCGAAATCAATACTATAATTAAGCAATTGTTTCCTTTTAACAGCCTTTTCAAATCTCCAATCCACAATGGGGAGATCTATCGGACATACGCGAACACAAACTTCACAAGCAATACATTTATCAAATTCAAAGTGGATTCGTCCCCGAAAACGCTCCGGTGTAATTGATTTTTCGTAAGGGTAGTGAATCGTTATAGGTAAACGATTTGTGTGGGATAAGGTAGTTATGAAACTTTGACCAATGTACCTTGTAGCACGTATTGTTTGTTGGCCATAACTCATGAACCCAGTTACCATAGGGAACATATTCTAAATATCTATGAAAAAGGTATGTTTCTTTCTCTTGTTTGAGAGAGCTTTTGTGTTGAAAATATTCTTACTGTTATTCTAATATCTTATTTAGAGTGAAACAAGTTGGGAAGAGGTTGTTAATAAGAGATTACCCAGGGAAATAGGTAAAAGAAATTTCCATCCAAGATTTAATAACTGATCGATTCTCATCCTGGGTAAAGTCCATCTTATTGTGATAGAAATGAAGAGAAATAAATAAGCTTTAGTTAATGTAATAAAGATACCCATTGTCATTTCCAAAATGCCAACTGCTTTATTCATTTGGAAAAAATCAAAAAAGGATATATAGGGAATAGATAAATCCCACCCGCCTAAGTAGAGAACTGTTACAAATAAAGAGGAAACTAATAAATTTAGGTAAGAAACAAGATAAAATAAACCATATTTTATACCAGAATATTCGGTTTGATAACCTGCTACTAATTCTTCTTCTGCTTCTGGTAAATCAAAGGGTAATCTTTCACATTCTGCCAAAGAAGAAATTAGAAAAACCAGAAAACCTATAGGCTGGCGCCAAATATTCCACCCAAAAAAACCATATTTGGACTGTGCTTCAACTATATCAACTGTACTTGAACTGTTAGATAATCATAGTCGATGATAACATCACAGTTCCCACCGCTATTCCAAAACCGTACATGAAACCTTAGCTTCATACGGCTTCTCTATGATCAGAAAAAGGGAAGGGCTGTTTCCTTTCGGTATGAGCCTCTGGGGCGTAGATAGAATTATTTTATAGGCAAAATAAAATCGATTGGAAAGTCCTAAATTAGACCAAAGGAATTCTGTCTGCTAGAATAAGAGCGCTTCCGAATTGATCTCATCCTTTATAATATAATGAAAATTGTTCTTTGTTAAGTACTAACTTAATCTTGGAATAAAACACTCGTTATAGGAATTCTATTAATAAATGGAAAGAATTAGGCATTAGTTCAGGAGTAATTCTGTATGAATATGGATAGAGGAAGGAAATCATTACAAAAAAAGATTTTTTTGTATTGCATTTTATATCTTTTGTCCTATTCTTCTTTCCCCGGGGAGGGGTATTTATTTTTTAAAAGAAAAATAAATAAAGGATTAATTCGTTCTTGATAGCCATTTCCTTAACAAGTGAATGGAAACATACTCTGGATCGGAATCCCAAGAAAGTACTGCTTGATCATTTCCACTAATTTCAAGTCCTTATTATGATTCCTTTTATGGGGAAAAATCTCTAATTCTTAGATTTCCCCATTACTAATCCTTTATGTACTTTAGTGTTCCTGACCTTTCACTAACTTTTGATGGATTCTTTTCATGTTTAGAAGTTATAGTAATAATTAGGGATATTTTACTAATGGAATTCCATATCGTCCTTTCGTAAATCCTTTATTCTTGCCCGCTTCAAGACATGATGACTAATTAAAAAATAGCAACCTTGGGGTAAAGAGTTTACACTGCTTATGTTTACTTCAATTTTTTTCTTGTACGTAGGAAATGAGATTTTTTTTTACAGCAAATTAATAAGCTGTTTTATTTCACTCATATAGCTATCTAGTTTAACTTACCAACCCCAATACAGAATAAGAAAAGGAAGATAAATATTTAATGGATTTTAGAGTAAAAGGATCCCATTTTAACGAATCACACGTAGAGATATTGCTAATACACAAAAAGTTAATGGTATTTCATAACTAATCGATTGAGCAGCAGCTCGTAGACCGCCTGAAAAAGAATATTTATTATTTGAGCTATATCCTGCCATAAGAAGACCAATAGGAGCAATACTTGAAATGGCAATCCATAAAAAAACACCAATACTAAGATCAGCTAAAGCAAAACGATATCCCAAAGGGATCACTAAAAAACTTAATAAAATTGATATGACTGCTATAGAGGGTCCAATGCTAAATAAAGGAATATCCCCTCGAGATGGTAGGATATCCTCTTTTAAAAGTAGCTTAGTCCCATCTGCTATAGCTTGAAGTAGTCCTAGGGGGCCGGCATATTCAGGACCAATGCGTTGTTGGATCGAAGCGGATATTTCTCTTTCTAACCAAACAATTACGAGTACTTCTATTGTGATTCCCAAAAGAAGGGTCAAAATGGGTAGAATCCATATAAGTCCATAGATTTCTTTTAATAATTCCGATTTCGAAAAAGAATTGAGAGTTTCTACCTCTACCCTATCTATTATCATTTCAACGATCAACTTCCCCCATAATGATATCTATACTACCTAATATCGTCATGATATCAGCCAATTTCATTTTTTTAACTAACTGAGGAAGAATTTGCAAATTAATAAAACCGGGTGGACGAATTTTCCATCTCCAGGGAAAAAGGCCATCATCTCCTACTAGATAAATCCCTAATTCACCTTTTGGGGCTTCTATTCTTACGTAAAGCTCTTGCTTTGACAATTCGAAATTGGGTGAAGGTTTTTTACCAAGAAATCGATATTCAAAATCATTCCATTCGGAATTCTTTTCTTTCTTAAAGCGACGGACTTCTAAATTTTCATAAGGTCCTCCAGGAATTTTTTCTACAGCTTGTTGAATAATTTTGATAGATTCTCTCATTTCACCGATTCGTACTAAATAGCGAGCTAATGAATCTCCTTCTTTTTGCCATTGGACTTTCCAACCAAATTGGTTGTAAGACTCATAAAGATCTACTTTACGAAGATCCCATCGTATTCCAGAAGCTCGTAACATGGGTCCTGATAAGCCCCAATTTACTGCCTCTTCTCCGCTAATAAAACCTACTCGCTCAACTCGTTCCAAAAAAACAGGATTCTGTGTAATAAGTTGTTGATATTCAACAACTCCCCGTAAAAAATAATCACAGAAATCTAAACATTTCTCGATCCATCCATAAGGTAGATCGGCGGCTACTCCTCCGATGCGAAAGTAATTGTGCATCATTCGCATACCTGTAGCAGCTTCAAATAGATCGTATATTAACTCTCTCTCTCTAAAAATGTAGAAAAAAGGAGTCTGTGCGCCGAGATCCGCCATAAAAGGCCCAAGCCATAACAAGTGAGAAGCTATACGGCTCAACTCTAACATAATTACCCTAATATAGCTGGCTCTTTGGGGTATTTGAATATTTTCCAAGAATTCTGGTGCATTTACCGTTATTGCTTCTGTAAAC